ATGAATAAATGATTATTCTCTACTAACCATAAAGACATCGGTATTTTATATTTTATTCTCGCTATCTGAGCGGGTATAATTGGATCATCAATAAGAATGATTATTCGCCTAGAGTTAGGCACCTGTAATTCATTAATTAATAATGATCAAATTTATAATACTATAATTACTAGACATGCCTTCATTATAATTTTTTTTATAGTTATACCATTTATGATTGGGGGATTCGGAAATTTTCTTGTCCCCCTAATATTGGGGTCTCCAGATATAGCCTACCCCCGTATAAACAACATAAGTTTTTGATTACTACCACCCTCAATGAGACTACTTTTATTAAGAAGATTTATCAATACAGGCGTCGGAACAGGATGAACTCTTTACCCCCCTCTGGCCTCTAATATTTTTCATTCTGGCCCATCTATTGATTTATCAATTTTCTCACTTCATATTGCAGGAATATCTTCTATCCTTGGCGCTATTAATTTCATTTCCACAATCTTAAATATACACCATAAAAATTTTACCATGGAAAAAATCCCTTTATTAGTCTGATCAATTATAATTACAGCAATTTTACTCTTACTCTCCTTACCTGTACTAGCTGGTGCTATTACAATACTCCTTACTGACCGAAATCTAAATACATCTTTTTTCGATCCCTCGGGAGGAGGCGATCCTATTCTATACCAACATTTATTTTGATTTTTTGGACATCCCGAAGTTTACATCCTTATCCTACCAGGATTTGGATTAATTTCCCATATTATCATAAATGAAAGAGGAAAAAAAGAAACCTTTGGATCCCTAGGGATAATCTATGCTATAATCTCAATTGGATTCTTAGGATTTATTGTCTGAGCCCACCATATATTTACCATCGGAATAGATGTTGACACTCGGGCTTATTTTACGTCTGCTACTATAATTATTGCTATCCCCACAGGAATCAAAATTTTTAGATGAATCTCTACTCTTCATGGTATCAAGATCAATTATAACCCATCCCTATGATGATCCATAGGATTTATTTTCTTATTTACTATAGGTGGATTAACAGGAATTATACTTTCTAACTCCTCTATTGATATTATCCTTCATGACACTTACTATGTAGTTGCCCATTTCCACTATGTTCTTTCAATAGGGGCCGTCTTTGCAATTATCGCAAGATTCATCCACTGATTCCCCCTAATTTCAGGATGAACTTTAAACCCCTTTTATTTAAATATTCAATTTATTTCTATATTTATTGGAGTAAACCTCACCTTTTTCCCCCAACACTTTTTAGGTCTCAGAGGAATGCCACGTCGCTACTCTGACTATCCTGACACCTTCTTAAGATGAAATATTATTTCATCTATTGGTTCTCTAATCTCACTTTTAAGACTAATAATTTTAATATTTATTATTTGAGAAGCCATAGCCTCAAAACGAATTATTCTAAATATATTTTTTCTAAATTCCTCTCTTGAATGACTCAATTTTTCTCCCCCCCTTAATCACAGATATAATGAAATCCCCGCAATTTAAATTTTAATGTGGCAGAATAGTGCGATAGACTTAAACCCTATATATAAAAATTATATTTTTTATTAAAAATTAATACGTGAATAATCTCACTACAAAATTCTAACTCTCCTACTTACGATATAATAATCTTTTTTCATGACCTTACTATAATTATTTTAATTTTTATCACTATTCTTATTATATTTATCATAATAATAATAATTTTTAACAAATTTATTAATCGTTATCTTCTTGAAAGTCACACTATTGAATTAATTTGAACTATCCTACCAATATTTATCTTAATTTTTATCGCTATTCCTTCATTAAAAATTCTATACTTAACCGATGAACTTCACAATAATAAATTAACTATTAAAGCCATTGGACATCAATGATACTGAAGATATGAATATTCAGATTTCCCCAATATTGAATTCGATTCTTTCATAATTCCTTCTAATCAATTAATAATTAATGAATTTCGACTCCTCGATGTTGACCTACGATGTGTTATTCCTTTTAATCATCCAATCCGAATTCTTACAACCTCCTTAGATGTAATTCACGCATGAACAATTCCCTCTTTAGGGATTAAAATAGACTCCACCCCTGGCCGTATTAACCAAACTATATTAATTATAAATCGACCCGGAATTTATTTTGGCCAATGCTCAGAAATTTGCGGTATAAATCATAGATTTATACCTATTGTAATTGAATCTACAAATTTTCTCAATTTTACAAAATGACTCATATTTATATTTAATAATAAATAAACTAATAATCTAATAATCTAATAATTTATATATACTTTTAATTCTTAACTCTCATTAAATGACTGATTTTAAAAGTATTGATTTTTTAAATCAAAATATAATAGATTCCTCTATTTTTAATGAAAAAATTAATTAAAATTTTTATTAAAAAATCTAAATTATTATTATAATATTTTTATATTCCCCAAATAATACCTATTTTATGATTAATTTTAATAACTTATACAATTATTCTTATAATTATAACTGTATCCTTAATTTACTTTTCTCAGTCATACCCCTCTTCTTTACTAAGAAAACCTATTATTAAATTCTATAACTGAAATTGAAAATGATAATAAATATTTTTTCTATTTTTGATCCATCCTCTTCTTTAAACTTTTCCTTAAACTGATTAAGAATACTTCTACTACTCTGCCTTTCTCCCTATCCTTACTGATATCCCCCCTCTCGAACAACTATCTTATGACTTAAACTAAAAAATTTTATTTTTAAAGAATTTAAAACTCTAATTAATCACTCCTATTCTAATTTAATCCTATTTATTAGCCTATTAATCATAATTTTTTTTAATAATTTCCTAGGCCTATTCCCCTATATCTTCACTGCCTCTAGTCATATAACATTTTGTTTATCCCTATCTTTAACTCTGTGATTAGGAATAATAATTTTTAATTTATGTAATTTCTTTAATAATACTATAAGTCATCTAACCCCTCAGGGAACCCCCTTTTTACTTATACCTTTTATAGTAATCATCGAATCTATTAGTCTTATTATCCGACCCCTTACTCTTGCTATTCGTTTAACAGCCAATATAATTGCAGGTCACCTACTTATGGCACTTCTAGGTTCTTCAGGAACCTCTTTAAATAACTTTCTTATACTATTCCTTATTATTTCTCAAATTATTCTTCTAGCCCTAGAAATTTCTGTCTCGGCTATTCAAGCTTACGTTTTTTCTGTCCTTTCTACCCTCTATAGCAGAGAAGCATAAAATTTTTATGACAAACCATAACCACCCCTTTCACTTAGTCTCAGTAAGACCTTGGCCCATTATTATCTCTCTTAGATTATTTAATAATTTATTAGAAATAATCATATGATTCCATAAACTTAACTATATACTAATTATTACTATCCCCGGCACTCTCCTTTGTTTATTTCAATGATGACGAGATGTAACCCGAGAAGCTACCTTCCAAGGATTACATACACTAAATGTCTATAATGGTATACGCTTAGGAATAATTTTATTCATCATTTCTGAAATTCTCTTTTTCTTCTCCTTTTTTTGGGCCTACTTTCATGCCTCCCTCGCCCCTAATACAGAAATCGGCCTTCTTTGGCCCCCCTTTGGAATTAAACCATTTAACCCCTTTGATATTCCCTTAATAAATACCATCATTTTAATCTCCTCCGGCCTAACTGTAACATGATCCCATCATGCTATACTTAATATAAATTATAAAGAAAGTTTCAAAAGTCTATTACTTACTATCTTTTTAGGTATCTACTTTACCCTGCTTCAATTAATTGAATACTTGGAATCACCCTTTACTATAGCCGATTCAATTTATGGATCTACATTCTTTATCGCAACAGGATTTCATGGATTACACGTAATTATCGGAACTTTATTCCTTACCGCCTGTTTAATTCGTATAAACAATCTTCATTTTTCCTCAAATCATCATTTTAGATTTGAGGGGGCCGCATGATATTGACATTTTGTAGATATTGTATGACTTTTTTTATATATCTCTATTTATTGATGAAGATTTTAATATACCCTTATTTATATAGTATAAAAAAAATTACTCTTAACTTCCAATTAAAAAATTTAATATTTATTATTAATATAAATAATAATTCCAATATTTTATATCTCAATAATTTTTTTAATAATTTCATTAATTTTAATATTTTTAAACTTTATAATCTCAAAAAAATTAAAATTAAATCGAGAGAAAAGATCTCCCTTTGAATGTGGATTTGACCCCCTCTCCGCTAATCGCCCCCCTTTTAGAATTCAATTCTTTATAATTAGATTAATTTTTTTAATTTTTGATATCGAAATCACTATCCTTATCCCACTAATTCACCTAACATCCTCACTTTCTGGGCCCCTAATTCTTACCTCCCTAATCTTTCTATTAATATTACTATACGGTTTATATATAGAGTATCTGGAACAAACTATTGATTGAAAAATCTAACCCCAGGATATTAGTTAATTAAAATAACATTTAAATTGCATTTAAAACTTATATTTTATATCTATAAATATATATCTTACCCACTACTCTCAAAGTAATAGTTACATTTTAATTTCGACTTAAAACTTTGATTAAATCTAATCTGAGAGAAAAATGTTTAGCTAAAACCAAAGAAGAGGTAAATTATTGTTAATAATTTTATTGAATTTATAAGATATACATTCTAGTTGAAATAAACTTAAATGAACTTCTAATTCATTAATTATGATACCCTCTATCATTTATTTCTTTAAAAACTTATAAATATAGTTTAAAAAACATTATATTTTCATTATAAAGTTAATAACATATAAAATTATTTATTTATTTAAAGATTAAAAAATCTTCTTAATATCTTCAATATTAAACTTTTAAATATAAGCTATTTAAATTATCCTTATTTGTTTTTAAATAAAAATAACCATTATAATAAAAATAAAAATAAAAACAAAAACAAATATATAAATTTTGTAGTAACTATTTCCTATTAAATGTTTAACTACCCTTTCAATCATCCCTATCCTTAAATACTCAAATCAAACTTTATCTAATTTTACTAATATTCCAGAAAAAATATTAATTGATTTGTACCCCCATAAATAAAAATAATTTAAAAATCACATAGTCCCTAAATAATAATTTAAAAAATAAATTTTTTTAAAAAAATTTCCTACTATCAAAGTCCCACTGATAAATAATCCTATTAAACACCCCCCCAAAGTTAATAATTTTACCGTTAATGCCATAAAAAAATCATACCCGTCAAAAAAAAATATTCATCCCAATATAGATCCTACTATAGTCCTCAAAATTATTAAAATTATCATAGAAATATTTATTACTTTATCCTCCCCTCTACCAACATACCTGTAAAATTTAATATTTATAAAAAATAAATAATAAAATAACCGAATAGTATATAAAACTGTTAGAATCAATGAAAAAATAATTATTCTTAATCTAACTACATTAACCTGCGATCTATAAATTATCTCTATAATTAAATCTTTAGAATAAAATCCCGCCATAAAGGGAAATCCACACAATGCTGCCCTAGAAATTATAAATCTTATCATAGTAAAAGGAATAACTTCACTTAAAGACCCAAATAACCGAATATCCTGATTATTTAATATTAAATGAATAATAATACCCGCACATATAAATAACATAGACTTAAAAATAGCATGTGTTAACAAATGATAATACGCAATTAACTGCCCCCCCTTAAATCTTAAAATTATCATTATTAACCCTAACTGCCTTAAAGTTGACAGAGCAATAATTTTTTTCAAATCATTTTCCACAAGTGCTATTAGCCCTGCCATAAATATTGTACTAATTGATAAAAAAAATAACTCCTTATTTAATCCTCTCTCCAATAACAGTCCATTAAATCGAATCATTAAATATACCCCGGCTGTTACCAAAGTCGATGAATGAACTAACGCCGAGACAGGAGTAGGCGCCGCTATAGCTATCGGTAACCAAGATGAAAAAGGTAACTGTGCTCTCTTAGTAATGGCCGCAATTAATAATATAAAAATAATTAACTTTATCTCCCCCCCCAATCTAAAAATATTTCATCTCCCCAATCTTATTATTAAACCAATAGATATCAATAATCCAATATCCCCTACCCGATTACATAAAACTGTTACTATCCCTGAATTATAAGAAGAATAATTTTGATAAAAAATAACTAAACAATAAGATACCAAACCTAAACCATCTCATCCAAATAAAATTCTAATAATATTAGGACTAATAATTATTAAAATTATAGATATAACAAACAAAATTACTAAATAAATAAACCGAACAAAATATTGCTCCTGCCCCATATAAATATATCTAAATAATATAATTATTGAAGAAATTAATAAAACTATTCTAATAAATAATAAAGAAACTCAATCTAACAATAAATATAATTCTAAATTTATTGAATTTATTCTCATTATTAATCATTGCATTATAATTCTTATTTCTATTATAAATATCACTATCCCACTAAAAAATAAAAATAAAAAAAAAAAAAATATTAATAAAAAGTAAATAAAAATATTAATCATAAACTTAAGATATTATTTAATATATCTCTAACCCCACAAATTATTGTTTTATACTTAAACTACTTAAATTTTATATAAATATTACTAAATTAAATAATATAAAAATTAAAGGATAAACATGTAAAATTAAAATTATTAATTCTCTCATTATACCTTCATTATATTTTCTATTATAATAATTAACCCCATGCTGAATGTAAGAAAACAAATATAGGGAATACCCCCTTCTAAAGAAACAAATTAATATTAAATAAAATATTAAGGTTAACTCTCAATTTAACAATGCCCCAAGTACAAATATCTCCCTAATAAAATTTAGGGATAAAGGGAAAGAAAAATTAGCCGCACATAAAAAAAATCATCATAAACTCAACGAAGGTAATTTTCTTATTATCCCCTTATTCAATAAAAACAATCGTCTTAAAGTACGGCTATAATAAATATTTACTAAATAAAATATTCCTGAAGAACATAATCCATGAGAAATCATTATAATATACCCGCCTAAAAATCCTAATTTATAAAAAGTTAACAAAGAACATAATATTATATTTATATGAACTACTGAAGAATAGGCTACTAAACTCTTTATATCTACCTGACTTAAACATAATACTCTCACTAATACCCCCCCTACAATTCTAACCCTATAAATTAAATAATTATACTTCAATCTTCTCTTTAAATAAATTTCTATTAGCCGAATTAACCCGTACCTGCCTATCTTTAACAAGACCGCAGCTAAAATCATAGACCCATACACTGGAGCCTCTACGTGAGCCTTAGGCAATCATATATGTATTAAATAAATCGGTATTTTAATAAAAAATGAAAAATAAATTATTATAAATCCCCAAATACCAAAATCATAATTCTCCATAATCAATAATATCAAAGTAAATTTTAAGGTTATTCTATAAATATACATGTTTAAAATATATAATAATAAAGGAAAGGAAATTAATAATATATAAATCATCAAATAATATCCCGCCCTAATGCGCTCAGGATTCCCCCCTCAATAAATAATTAAAAAAAACGTCGGAATTAACCTAATCTCAAAGACTAAATAAAATAATAACAAATCCATAAAAGAAAAAAAAAATATTAATATAAGTAATAATAAATAAAATATAACTATCTTAATTAAATTAAACTCCCTTAAACATATTATCATCAAACCTAAAATCCATAATCTTAATATAATTAACAAAATAGAATAGTACCTTACCCCAATCCTAAAAGAGACCGCAATCCATAAATTATCCTTAAAAAAATATATAAATTCTATCATAAATATACTTAAAAAACATAAATTATAATAAAATATAATTATTTTATTCTTACTCATTATAAACGCTATAAATAAAATGTATAAAATAAATTTCATCATATTAAAATTTCCTTATATTAAATATATAATATAACTCTCTTCCATAATGTCGAACAATCACGACCAATATCCTCAATCCTAAAACTCCCTCACATACCCTAAAAACCAAGTAATAGATTAAATAAAATTCTAAATATATTTTTCTATAAACCAAAAATATTAACAAAACAATATTAACAACTAGTAATTCTATTAATATTAATAAAATTAATATATACTTATATATAAAAATTAATAAAATTAATGTTAAAGTAACTATCTGCATAGAAATTATAATATCATATAAAATACCTCACCCTCTATTAACTTTAATTAAAAATTTTAAAGTTTCATAGTTTAAAAAAAACATTAATTTTGTAAATTAAAATTATACTTAAGCATATTTAAACTTAAAAACTTTTTAAATTTATTAATAAATTATTTTTTTAACATCCAATTTTATCACCCACCTATAAACTTAACTAATAGTTACAAATTTACATTAATTATCTTAATCTATCGTATCAAAAAAATAAACATCCTTATACCTCTAATCTCCAAAATTAAGATTCTTTATAAACTATTTTTTGTATGTCTAAATCTCTCCTTTTATACATAATCTTTATATCTATTTTAATATTAATTATATTTCTCCTAATATCAAACTATCTACACCCAATTTCTATAATTATTTTATTGATTATTTATACCATAATAGTGTGCCTAATCATGTCAATATGATCCTTTAATTATATGTACTCAATTATTACCTTTTTAATAATAATTAGCGGTATATTAATTATTTTTTTATACTTCGCAAGATTAATTTCCAATGAACAATTTAAACTTAATATAAATACTTATTTACTAACCAATTTTATTGTAAATTTAGCTTTCATGGTTTACTTTATATTAAATTGAACCATTTTAACCCCCCCTTACCCGAATACTCTAACTTATAATATTAATAGTAATGAAAGATTAATATTACACAATCTAAATAATACTCCCTTTAATAATCTAGAAAGAATCTACCTATACCCATTCAACAACCTTACTTTTTTATGTATTATATACCTACTACTAGCCCTATTCTCAATTATCAAAATCTGTTCACTTAAATCTATAACTTTACGAAAAATTAATAATTAAATTATGAATAAAATTATTAATACTTTTAAACAATCACTATTAAAATTACCATCCCCTATTAATATTAATTATTGATGAAACTATGGGTCTCTCCTTGGCCTATTCTTAAGAATTCAAATTATTAGAGGATTTTTACTTTCTTTTCATTATTGTCCCAGTACAACTCATGCTTTTAACAGAATTATCCATATCATACAAAATGTAAATAATGGCTGATTAATACATAATATCCATATTAACGGCGCCTCTTTTTTCTTTATTTGCCTATATACTCATATGGGCCGAGGAATTTATTACTCCTCATCAATTTTAACCCATACTTGAATAGTCGGTACTACAATCTTCATCCTTTCCATAGCCTCCGCCTTTCTAGGCTATGTGCTTCCTTGGGGACAAATATCTTTCTGAGGGGCAACTGTAATTACAAATTTGGTATCCACAATTCCATACATAGGAAACCTATTAGTTATATGAATTTGGGGGGGATTTGCTATTAATAACGCTACCTTAAACCGATTTTTCTCATTACACTTTATCCTACCATTTATTATTTTAATGATAGTGATTCTCCATTTATATTTTCTCCACCTCACGGGCTCAAGAAACCCGCTAGGCACAAATAGAAATATATCAAAAATTCCTTTTCATACTTACTTCTCCTTTAAAGATATCCTCGGGTTTATAATTATTATCATACCCTTTATAATTATTGTTTTACAATTCCCTTATTTATTTAGGGATCCAGATAACTTTTCCCCGGCTAACCCTATAATTACACCTATCCACATTCAACCAGAATGATATTTCCTATTCGCCTATGCTATCCTCCGCTCAATTCCTAATAAAATAGGGGGAGTGATTGCCCTCGCCCTTTCTATTCTAATTTTATACTTATTACCATTCCTCCAAAGACCAGGAATATTGTCAATATCATTTTTCCCAATTAATCAATTAATTTACTGATTATTTATTAATAATTTTATTCTCCTAACCTGAGCCGGAGCCCAACCAATCGAAGTCCCCTTTACTTTTATCAGTCAGCTTCTTTCACTCATCTATTTTAGATATTTCATTATAGACCCCCTAGTAAAAAAACTATGAAAATCCTCTCTATTTTAACCCCTTACCCTAGTTTCCTTTTCTATTTTTTTATCTTTTTATAAACATCCTTTCAACTAAATAATTAATGAACTTGATCTAAGTATATATTTTGAAAATATATCAAAGAAATTTAAATTTTCTATTAATTTAATTTTTTTACATTTTTACATAAAAATAAATTATAAATAAATTTTTAAACCCTATAATAAAAATAAAATAACTTAAAATAAAAGGTAAAATAATTTTTCAACATAAATATATTAATTCATCATACCGTATTCGTGGTAATAAACCCCGCATAAAAATAACTAAAGAAATTACTAAATTAATAAATAAGTACATATACATAGAAAATAATAAATTTGTAAATATTAATAAAATTAAATAACTAAAAAAAATAATTATTCCATATTCAGCTATAAAAATTAAAGCAAACCCCCCTCTAAAATACTCAATATTAAATCCAGAGACTAGCTCTGACTCACCCTCTACAAAATCTATCGGCCTACGATTTAACTCTGCCAAAATACTAATAAAAAATACCATAAACAAAGGTATCAACATTACTATATATCACATATATAACTGTCATTTCGCAAAATCAACAAATGAATATCTCTCTCTTAATATTATTAAAACTAAAATAATTATAATAAATCTAACCTCATAAGATAAAGTTTGTGCTACAACTCGTATAGACCCTACTAAAGAATACAAAGAATTCGAAGACCATCCTATTAATATAATTAAATAACTTATTATTGTCAAAATCATAATTAAAATTAATAAAGAATAATTAATAAAATATATATTAGTAACCACCGGCCTTACTAGTCAATTCACTATTATCATAAAAAATAATATAATTGGACAAAAATAAAAAATATACCTCCTAGATTTATAAACAATAAAAACTTCTTTATTAAATAATTTTAATGCATCCCTAAAAGGTTGAAAAATACCTATCACCCCAACCTTATTAGGGCCCTTACGCAACTGAACATATCCCAAAATTTTCCGTTCTAACAAAGTTAAAAAAGCTACCCCAACCAAAACAATTAATACTATAATCCCTAACCTAATTAAATTTAATATAATATAATAATAATAATTCAAAATTATTACTTATATAAATTATAATTATATTTTTTATTAAATTCTAAATTTAATGCACTACTCTGCCAAAGTAATTACCTTCATATTAATCTTAATTTATTAAAATTTTTAAATAATTATTATAAAAATAAAGTCCTTTCGTACAAATATTTTTAAGCTTATTATAGATAGAAACCGACCTGGCTCACACCGGTCTAAACTCAAATCATGTAAGATTTTAAAAGTCGAACAGACTTAAATATTAAACTTCTCCATTTAATTTTTATCTTAATTCAACATCGAGGTCGCAATCATTTTTATTAATAAGATCTTTCCAAAAATATTACGCTGTTATCCCTAAGGTAATTAATTCTTTCTTAATATACTTATCATTCTTTAAATTACTTAAAAGTAATAAATCTTAATTAAAGTTTTTATAATTTAACCATCCTCCCAACTAAAAATACAATTCTTAAATTATAATTAACAATAAATTTAAAAAAATTATTTCAAATTCTATAGGGTCTTCTCGTCCCATATCAATATTTAAGAATTTTTACTTAAAAAATAAATTCTAAACTTTTAATCTAAGACAGCCTAGTTCTCATTCATTCTTTCATACACGTTTTCATTTAAAAAACAATTGATTATGCTACCTTAGCACAGTCAAAATACTGCGGCCATTTAAAATACTCAGGGGGCAGAAGCAACTTTAAATTATTATCAAAAAGCTATGTTTTTATTAAACAGTTGAAACTTAGTAAATTTGCCGAGTTCCTTAAATCAATATTTACCTCTTCATTCTTATTTTTATTTAAAATATTTTATACTAATGTTATCATTATTAATTAATTAAAACTTATTTTAATTAATATTTCTTTTATTTATTAAATTTTTATAATTATAAAATCTCTAATTATAAATTAAGCTTATAAATTATTAAATTTTTTTTATAAATTTCAAATTTCATAAATATTCCTAAAATCTTTATAAATTTAAATATTTTAATAAAATTTATAGTTTATCCCATAAATTATTTATAAAACATAAAAATAATTATATTAATATAAATTATTTTTAATTATTTTATTTAAATTAAATTTAATTAAAAAAAACTAGATATCTTTAAAAACGACTAAAATTTCTTCCCTAATAATTTATTAATGATAATTATTTAACATTAACCATCATACTTTATTAGCTCTTTTAAATTCGAGAATTTTTACCTATTAAAAATATAATTTAATAACCCCTGAAACAAAAGGTACAATAAATTAAATTTCCTTTTCTTAATTTTACCCTACTCACTCACATTACTTTCCTCTATAATTTAATATAATTAATTTAATTTAATTAATAAAACATATTTTAAATTATTATAGCTTTAATTAACTCACAATGAAACAATAAATAAAATAAATTTTTAATTAAATATAATATATAATTTACTATACTCAAAATAAATTATATTTATACTCTAAGTACATATTCATATACACTTACTTTGTTACGACTTTTTTCACTTATATATTTAACCTTCATGAAAATGACGGGCAATTTGTACATATTTTAATTAAATTTCAATATATTAAATTATATATATTTACTATCAAATCCTTTTTTAAAATAATAATTAAAATTAAAAATCCAATAATTAAAAAAAATGTAACTCATTTAAACTTAAAAATCCTACATTTTGATTTAAATTAAACTCTTAAACATAATTTACCAATCATATTCTTTTAAAATAATTTAAAATAACAATACATAAAAACTAATTAAGACCTTCCTATCGTGGATTATCATTTATTCAACAAGTTCCTCTGACTATTTAAAATACCGCCAAATCATTTAAATTTAATGATTTACATTTATTTTTTAATTAATTTAAAAATTTATTAAAATAATAGGGTATCAAATCCTAGTTTTATACTTAATTTACAAATCCTTTATAAATATTACTTCATAATTTTTATTAAATATTAAATATTTCACCATATAACCTAATTAATTTAAATTATTACTTTAATTTTATTGTCTTCTTAATTACATCTTAATTATATTAATTTATTTATAATCCAATTAGTTTAACCGCAATTGCTGGCACTAAATTTATTACTATTTTTATAATTTACTATACCTACATTAATAAATATAATTATTTTAAATATTAAATAAATGATATTAAATTTTTTAAATTTAAATAATCTATATATTAAAATTTTATTTATATTATAATTATAAAATAAATTTTTAAATAACAATTATATTTTATTTTTATTTTATATAATAATTTATAAATCATATTAATTATAAAAAATATATTTTTTTTAACTATTATTAATATTTTTTTATAATTAATAATAATATTATTAATTATTATTATATAATATTATAATTAATAATATATTTATTATTTATAATTATTTTATAATTATTGATATATTTTATTATCATTAAAATATTTTATTATATATTAAATATTTATATATCATTATATTAAATAAGTTCCATTTTCTTTTTTTAATTATTAATTTTTATTAATTAAATAAACACTATTTTAAAAATTAATTATATCTATGATATATTTGGGATAATCAAATTTTTTATTAATTTTTATATAATTATTATTATATTATATTAATGATCTATCCATTTTCTTATTTCATTTTGGGGTATTTTTAAAAAAAATTCTTTATATATATTATTTTTTAAATCATATTAATTATTTTAGATTTAACATAAATATTAAATTTTTTATCAAAATTTAAAATCTTTTCAATGTAAATGAACTATTTTATTTAAACTAAAATTTACTAAATTATAATTTTTAAAATTAATAAATATTCTCATTTTAATTTATTTTACAATATATAAAACTAAAAAATTTTTTTATTTATTTTCTCTTAAATAAGTAAGCTAAATAAAGCTTTTAGGTTCATACCCTAAAAATAGAACTATCTTAATTATTCTCTTATTTAAAAAAATTATTAAATTTCTTATTATTAAAAATAGTTTTCATTCTATTTACTTTAAAAAATAATTATAATTACTTTAATGTTAATTTGTAAATTAAAATATTTTATTATATAAATAATTTATTATTATTTATAATTTATTTTTTAAATATTTTATTGGAATTAATTTATTTTTATTTTCTTTTTTTTCATTATTTTTTTCAGATCTTATTATAATCTGATTTTTTATAGAAATTTCAAATTTTTTATTTATTTGTCTATTAAATATATCTTTAATTTATAAAAAATTTATTTTCCTATATTTTTTTATTCAAATTATGTCTTCTTCTATCATTATTTATATCATTATTATAAATAACCTCTTCATAATAAATAACTATCTAAATTTTTTAATTTTAATATCCTTATTTATAAAATTAAGTGTTCCCCCCTTTCATCTATGGCTCCCTATTCTATCCTCCGCACTACCTTGACCTTTACTGTTTCTCCTTCTAACAATTCAAAAACTATCGCCCTTTTATATACTCTCCTTAATTAAATTAAATTATTTTTTTATTTATTTAACTCTAATCCTAACCTGTATCATCCCCCCATATATGATGATTAATAATAATAATCTTAAATCTCTTATAGCATATTCTTCTATCAATCAATCAGGATGAATGATTATATTAATTTATTTAAAAAATATTATTTGACTTAAATATTTCATATTTTATTTAATAATTTCTTTAATATTATTCACAATAATTTTTTCTTTTAAAATATCCATAAATTCATCATTTTCTAGCTCCACTAACCTAAATATTACTTCTATTATTTTTATATTTAATTTAGCAGGAATGCCCCCCTTCTCCTTTTTTTATATAAAATGATTTAGCCTTTACTTAATCTTAACCAACTCAAATATACTAATAATTTTAATTTTAATAATAATCAGCAGTTTACTTATATTATACATTTATATTAATATAATAATTAAATCTATATTTCTTAATAAAATTTCTTTTAAACTTCTTCCTTTCTATCCTAATTTTAACTATGTCTTTTGAAATATGCTAAGTTTATTTTTATCTCTTACTATTTTAATCATTTAAAAAATTTTAAATTATCTAAGATTTATAGATTACATCACCTTAAATCTTTCTTTACCCTAATTTCTCCTTAATTAACTCTACTTAAAATGTAAATATTTTAATTAATTTTATTATACAACCTTTATTATGAACAACCAATGACATGGAAATACCGTCCGCTCCATTAATTTTCATTATAATTACGTGACATCAACTGTCTTCTCCTTCAATAATTTTATTGAAAATAACTTCACTTCTAATTACTTTCACGACAATAACTTTACCTCCAATACATTTAGTCAAAATAATTTTATTTCAAATGAATTCACCTTCAATAATTTTGATCTAAATATATTTAACTCCAACAATTATATATCAAATAAATTCACTTTCAATAATTTTGATTTAAATATATTTAATTCCAACACTTATATATCAAATAAATTTCTATTAAATGAATTTTATCATAACAGATTTATTAAAAATAATCATTCTACTGAATCTTACATTACAAACTATTTTTACAGTAATGAATTTATTACATCCCATTATTTTAGAAATAATTTTATTTCAAATAACTTTTTTTCAAATTATCTATATATACCTGAATGCTTCTATAACTATTTTACAAATGATCCTAATCAAATAATTTATTTTCTATTAAATAATATTTTTAGTTAAATCCTTTTACACATCTATTTTTTAACATTACTTTTTTTTGACTATACATTTTTATTTCAAAGAATTAGTTAAATAATAACATTAAAATGTCATTTTAAAATTATTACCTTTTTAAATTAAATAATATTCTTTTTTATTTATCCTACCTTTTTTATATAAAATGATTTACACTTACCTCTAACTAATTTAAATATATTAATAATTTTAACTTCAATATTAATTAATAATCTATTTATATTATACATTTATATTAATATTATAATCAAATCTACACTTCAAATCATCCCCCTTCTTCTACTTCTATTAATATCTTTTAAAATTTATTAAATCCCATAGACTTTCATTATTATTTTAATAATCATTTAAAAAATTTTAAGTTATAACTAAACTTTAAGCCTTCAAAGCTTAGTAAATAATCTCTCTTTATAAATTTTACCTTTAATTAACCCAACTTTATTATCTAAACTAATCCTTATCTAAACTAATCCTTATCTAAACTAATCCTTATCTAAACTAACCCTTATCTAAACTAATCCTTATCTAAACTAATCCTTATCTAAACTAATCCTTATCTAACCTAATCCTTATCTAACCTAATCCTTATCTAACCTAATCCTTATATAACCTAATCCTTATATAACCTAATCCTTATATAACCTAATCCTTATCTAACCTAATCCTTATCTAACCTAATCCTTATCTAACCTAATCCTTATCTAACCTAATCCTTATCTAACCTAATCCTTATCCCTCTAACTTAATATAAATTTATTTAAAATATATTTATTATATAAATTTTTTTATGCACGAAATTCGCGGCAATACCTTTACTTCAGGCGTTTTTAAATTCAATACTTTTCAGTCAATTAACCTATCCAGCAATCATTTCACTGATAATAATATATCCTTTAATCGCTTTACCCGCAATAATACTGCTTTCAATAATTTTGATCAAAATGACTTTGCTTGAAATACTTTTACCCTAAATAACTCTCATTTCAATTGTTTTACAAAAAATGCATTTGCCCATTATAATAATTTTCATCATAACAAATCTACTAAAGATAATTTTAGTGATAACAGTTTTGTCTCTAGCTATCTCCACGATAATGTAGCTGATAACCTTATCTTTAAATCAAATACTCTCTCTGGATGCGATTTATGTAATAATGCACTCTCTGGACACAATTGCTACTCTAATTTCTTCTTCAGTGACATTCCCCCTGAGGCTTTCCAATATCTACTAAGTTTAATTACCTAAAAAATTACTTTAATAATAATAATAAAATATTATTTTAAATTACTACCTCCAACAATTCTGTTTATATTCTCTTAAATTATTACCCTCCTCGCCCCTATCAACTTAAATATATTATAAAATTATTTATTTAACTAATTTTATAATTTATTTAAACACTAATTTTTTATCACTAAACTATAACATAAATGATATGCCTGATAAAAGGATTATTTTGATAGAATAAATTATGTATTAAATTTTAATTACTTTCATTAATTACATTTATTAATAATTTTCTCTCCCTTTTTCCCCTCTCTCCCCATACTCTAATGTAATATATTTATTTCTATATTTAATAGATTTAAACTATTTCAAAAAATTTCAAAAATTTTCATGCCTCCTACATCAAAATATACCCCTACTTTTCTATGATTTTTAATTATTTCGAATCTTTTAGGCCCTTCTAAATTTTTTAATAACCTTACTATATATACTAATCAAATATCTTTGATATCAATAAATTTGCAATTTAATATTTTAATAAACTATAATATAAAATTCTTATTCTAAAAATAAAAAATTACCAAATCAACTTAAGCTCTACTAATACCAACCCAATACATCAATAATTTTTATATTTAATTTTCAACTTACCTACCTTTAAATTTTATTATAATAATGTTAGAAAAAAAAATTTCTTAAATAAATTTACAATTTATCACCTAAATCAGACATAACATTATAAATTAATAAACTTAT